TCTCTTTTCTAAGTTCATTGATATTGAATCAATCGAACGCACTTCTAACACTTGTTCTACTTTTGGAAGGCCTTGCGTTATATCCCCAGATCTAGATTTTTCATATATAAATGTAACTAATGTATCTCCTTCGTAAAGGATTTCCCCATAATGGCCATGAACAGTAGCTCCTGGAGTAGCCAAATAGGGCTTAGCTGATCTTATTACTAAAGAGTCAACATGAACAAGGAAAACCTGACCAGATTTTTGGTGCGGTCCGTTTTTGGATATACATAAATTTTCACAAATAAACTGTCCAAGGCTCACTATTTTCGATGTTTCTTCACAATAATCGTGATGGAGAAAATACCAATTCAAATGGAATAGATTCAAAATCATGTTACTGTTTGGATCGGGATTATAAATTCTCCCATTTTCGTCCAATAAAGAATATTTAAGTACTTGGAAAGCCTGTTTTAAATTGTCAAGTAGCAAATATTTATTTACCAAGATCTGATTATGGGTTATTAAATGGTAAAATGAGTAAAAATTCGTAATTTTAGGGACAATCCCTAAAGGACCCAACGAATTCCGAATTTTAAGTAGGGTAGCCTTTTTAATTTGAATTGATTTTTTGGTTACATTGTTATATTTCAAACCGTTGAATGGACCTATTCGAGAACAATTAGATGATGACAAAATTATCAAAGATTGGCATTCCTTATTTCTATTCCCCAACATACGAATAGTTACTTGATGTTGGGTAAGTGATTGTTGAATCCTTGCCTTGGAAAAAAAAGGATTGAGATTAGTGCGATCTGATCGATTAACGGAGATCAACCCTGACCCTACCGGATTATTTCTTTTTCCGGTATATGAAATGGGGGGCTTCACTAAGTCCATTTTTATGAAATCTCGAATCAGACCTTTTACCCTTACTTCAACAAAGGAAGCATGAACCCCCTCTATATCTATAGAAGAACCGTTTTTGTCTTGATCCCAATTCAATACTAAACAAGTTCGAACCAATTGAATATTTTTGTGAGAAATTCCTCGAATTGGCTTGCCATTTCCATAAAGGATATAATTGACAACCCGAAGTTGCACATTATCCCTTTCTTGCAACGGATCCTTGGGGAAAAGCGTTGCTAAATTCATCCCGTCCGCCATTTCATATGTGACTGCGGGTCGAACCAAAACAAAATACTTTTTCTTGCTGGGTGTGATCCGTTGGACATAGATCCAATTTTTTAATTTTTTTGATTCCTTCGAATTTTTTTTTCCCGTTCCTGGTGGTATCAAGATGCCACTGTGCCAGGATATCTTATCCGTCTCTCCAGGAAAGTGGATATCTCCAGAAAAGATTTTCAGTTCAATCTTTTTTTTTTTTTTCTCCACCCGAACCAATCCGCCTACTCGGCTTCTTGTATTGAAAGTGATTCGCGTATCCACTCCAATGATACTATTGTTCCGTACCATTATGGAAGACGATCCGGGTAAGATATGCACTTCCTCGGGAATAAAAAAAAATCGATCTATTTTCATTTGGTATTTTGACCTAAATTCTTTTGTTCCTCGATACTCAATCAAATACTGTTTTTTGACAATAGAATGCACCCCTCTAGTCCCATATTTAGTGATTCCCGAACTGTTTCTTCTGTATCGGGGATCGTCGAAATAAGCAAGAATACTATTTTTACGGAAAATACCATTTATGGGTATTTCCATCGAAATACCTGAACGGGGTATTAGTTCTTTCTCTTGTTCTTGATTAGATCGGAATGGAATGATGAATCTATTTCTTCGCCTCTTTGCCAATAAATCAGAATCCGCGTGGAGAGTGGCAGGATATATGAAATTACAATGACCCTTGCATATGATTTGATCAGGTCCTGAATAATCAAGAATTCTCCCTGCCTTTTTACCAGAAGGATCCGAACTAAACAATTTGTGTCTCACTTGATCATTAGTCACTGAGAGGTTAGAAATATAGCTTCGTTCGGCAGAAAGAGAATGAACATTCATTTGATCTTGATCCTTGTGGAGCAAAAAAGGGACTACACTGGATGTGTAGGGACTTCCTGATAATATCCATAAATGACTTGTTTTTGGTAAGAGATGAACATTACCATATGTATATTTGGGTGCATGGTACACATCGGTACTCCAGTGCATTTCTCCCTCTGAGTCAGAATAAATATGTTTTCGGACCCTCTCTTTAAAATTCACGGTGGATGCTCCCGCGCGAATCTCAGCAATCACTTGTTCTGATTCTACATATTGATCATTTTGAACTAAAAGAAAACTTTTTGGTGGAATATTCACATTATGTAGAATATCTTGACTCTCGATAGTTACATATAGGTCTATATAACATAGAAACGCAGGATGCCCATGACGTGTACGTGTGGGATGAACTAAATCTTCATTGAATTTTATTTTTCCATTAGAAGGAGCTCTTACATGTTCTGCAGTACCACCTGTGAATACTCCACCGGTATGAAAAGTTCTTAATGTTAGT